ATCTTGCCCTCGCTGGGAGATTACATCTTTCTTTCTACTTAGATGGAGCCTCTGAACCCAGATCGAAGAGACTTTTTTAGGATCGACTTAGGGCAGGAGGACGTAACCCAGCATTCCATAGCGCATAGAGGAGAGGGGGAAAGATATGACTATGCGTAGGAAACTTAAGAATAGGGAGGTCTTAGATGAAGTGAAATGAGGTGAAATGCCACTCGAACCCAGAGCTAGCTGGTTCTCCCCGAAATGCGTTGAGGCGCAGCAGTTGACTGGAACAAACTAGATCCCTAGGCTTGGGACTACCAGAAAGTAACTCGCCCTAAACGAATGAATAGGCAGGAGAGAGGTGATAGGAGAGGTGGATCTACCAGTGGAAATAGGTCCTTATACCTTTGATCTCACTTTCCAGGTATTGGACATAGCGACTGCTGCGCCTCAACGCATTTCGGGGACGCCCATGGTTTCATTCGGCTGGGGTGGTGCCCTCTAGTCTCCATCAGAGCTTAAAGTACATTGCCAGGGACCATCTAGTTACTGTACTGTATATGCAGAAGAAGACTTGATGATGTGCCGATCACCAGCAATACCTTTCATTGAGGTGGAAAACGACTTGACCCCGGATTCGTATCGTTCAGTCAAAGTTGTCCCTACCACTGCTACTGAACTGCCTCTACTACAGCTATGAAAGGGAGAAAGACTTCAAACATCTTTTAGATAGTTGACTGATACTTAGTTGCCTTTGACTTAGTAGGGGTGAGACTGGCTTACTATAGGACTGGAACTGTGGGCTGTCTATGGCCGGTTAGCTTGCTCGGAACTGCCTTTTTCTATTAGACCCTATTGCGTAAGTGGCTGGCTATACTGCCTATTTCGGACAGACGGCTAGGATTCGATGGCTGGAAGATGAGCATCGTATCAGATTGAATGAAAGCCAGGACAGAATGGTCATCCAAAACTAATTGACGGATGAAATTCTGATGCAAGGAAGCTTCTACTGGCTTACTACTTGCTACTGACTGATTAGGTACTGGTACTAGTATGGCTAGTTCTTCCTTTCTTAAGAGTTCGGAGTATGTCCTATCTGTATTCAGTTAATTGACTTATGCGAGTAATTGCGGACTTATTCTTGCTCTTGCTTTCCTTACTTTAGTTCGGTATCGAAAAGAAGGGCTTTGCGGTGCCTTTTTCGGACCCCCTTCATCAGCGCTTTTAAAGCGATTGACCGTTGAGCGAGGATCTGGCTGTACCCACTCTAATCTACCTCTGCTTGAAGTGCTTCCCTTTCTATGTACTGGCTTCTTAGGTCCTTCCTAGCAGCAGAGAAGTAAGGATGACTATCTTTTAAGGGCTCGCTTGACTGAACTCGTTGGAATAAGGGAGGGTTAGGATCACGAGATTTGAGGGAAAATGAAGAGGAATAAAGAACCTTATTAGGCTTAGGCTTACAGCAGGAACTCGAATAACACCGGACTCTCTCGACGAAAAGGCCTGACAAGGGAAGGAGGTGAATACTCGAAAGCCAAAGATCTCTTTCCTCTCGTCCCGTCAGTAAACAGTCTTTAGTTTCTTCAGGCCCGAAGTCCCTTAGTTGAGTGCCGGCAGTCAGTGGGAGATACTTCCTGAACCGAGTGAGGTATAGACAGATTAGATTATACCACAGCTTGTGGCGAGACTAGAGGTTCTAACTCGAAACCCTAAGCCCCCACTATACTAGTTTCTACCCGACGGTACTCAAATCTATAATACTTTCATATCGTCTAATAGACTATACTAGCTACATTCATCTACTTCACTCGCAGCCTTGCCTTACCAAAAGGAGTGAAATGTAAATGGCAATCCCCGGGAAAACGGAACTGTGCGACTTTCGCGGACCTGTTTATGAGGGAAAAAGGAAGTTCAATTCAAATTCCCGGGAAAATGACACTTTGATCGTTCAGATCTGACCCTCGTATAGCTAAGTCATCTAAAAGGACTGCTACCAAGTCCAGTACTTCCTGCTATAGCTAAGCCAGTGGCTTTCCCGAATGATGTGAATGAAGACTTCGCTAAGCAGTGCGTTCAATAGCGTGCCACCTTATGGTTCGGTTCTTTTTGTATAAAGAAACTCCTCTTTCTGCGGCATCTATTTCTTCCGCTCTTGACCTGGCCAGGTTCCTCCTAGCTCATTTCTTCTTGCCGGGTTCTTCCTAGCTCTTAGTTCAGGCCGTAATTGTAAATATAGAACCAAACCTGTATTTGGAGTTGCTCGAGCTGAGTCTTCTGTTCTTTCTTCTTCTTTCTATTTCGTTTCAGCTAGTATGATCCTCTTCTGCTAGTGTCATTTGAGTAGCAACTAGGCGTCGCCTATATATACAGCAAGGCTCAGTGTAGCTAGAGTTGACCGAATCGTGGGGTCTGCGCCAAGTAAGAAAGATCTTCTCCCTCCCTTCTTTCCTATTTGAATCTCTGGTTTTCCGGAAAGCCCCTCTTATCATTCTTTTACCAGCAGTGGTAGCTAAGTCTATCTCCTACCTATGTGAGAAGAGTAAGCAAGCTACCTTGGACTGAGCCTCAGGCTAGTTCAGTTTCGGCTCCTAGGTCTATGTGTAGAGAAAGGCGCTCAGTAGTTACGTTGGTTCGCGCAAGTAGTTCCCCTCCGGCTAGTTCATCCAGGTAAGCAACGTCTACTGCACGGGGAGTGGTGAGGGCGAGGGCAAAGGGAAAGTCTAAAGAGAAAACCTAGTCGCTAGGGAGGATAGGCCTCTTGTTCGAACGAATGAGATTCTCGATTTGTCAAGAAGTGAGATTTCCTCGTTCTAGTTCTGACTATTTCTATGTTCAATGAAGTTCTCCCTGTTGGTCGAAGGAATGCCAGGGATTGTTGAGTACTGCCCGCTGCGAGTAGTTCTCCTCAGGCTAGTTAATTCAGGTCTGCTTCAGGCTCTGGTGAGAAGCGAGGTAGCTTGCTTACTCTCTTTCTAGTGCAAGGTGAGTGACCACTAGGCTTAGAGGAGCTAGACTTGCCTTTTCCAACGTCGTAGTCTACTTTACTAAAATGTTAGGAAATGATAACTTACTATAATACTAGGCGCCTACTTCTCCGCTTCAATCAGTTTCTTTCTAGCTTCTTTTTCTCTCTCGTTAGCGCTGGTATCTAATCTTCTTTTTGTTAGTGCAGTGAGGAGAGCCCTTTTGGGCGACCGAGCGTAACCTTTCCTTTTCTTTCTTTTTAGTTGGTAGGGTCTCATAGGGTCGGTGAGGTCTGTTTCTTCCTCAAGAGATCCTCCTCCGTCTATGTGTAAAGAGAAAGCTTTCTTGCTATTGAGACGTCCCATGTTTAAATAAAAGAGTCAGGGGTTTTTCTTTCCTCGTTGAATGAAGAATGTTCTAACCGGGCTAGGCTCACGAATGAGATCAAGTTGGTCTTCATCAGGGTACTGACGCCAGGGAAGCAATGGAGGGAATCCCTACCCGCAATCAATTCCGAATCAACTTCAATCAAGTAAGAAGAAACTTTTTTTTTTTTAAGAAAGGAGCAATCACAACTTCTTTCAAGGAAGAACATCTGATGAAGAATGTTCTTAAATAAAGTCAGAATCTTCTTCATGAATCTTCCTAGGTCCTAAGGCTAGTTTAAGCAGCTATGGGGCTCAGGCAAGTAGTTCCGGCTAGGGCAAGGCTTCCTCGTGCTAAGTGTAAAGAAAGATAAGCTAACCGACAAGTCATTACCCGGATTTCTGTATCAGACTATTTGCAGCGTTAAGAAAAGCTGATCCCTAATCCTTTCAAAGAGAAGTGTAACTAAGGAGAGAATATCTCTTACTTGTAGTGAAAGAGTGTTAAAGCAGTACTCTGCCTTGTTTCCTCTTTCTTTGTGTTTCATCATTATTAAGATTTATTTGCTTTCTCAGCGTTTCCCTGTTCCTCCGTTCGGCTTCCAAGCCCTCGCGTGCTTTCTGTAGTCTAGAGCTATTGTTGTTTGTCTTTCTCTGTGTCAAATCCTTCTTTATTGGGCTTTCTTAGATCGGATACCAAGACTGCTGTGGGTGAGTCCCCCTTTATATCCCTTCAAGAAAGGACTCGGTTACCTACTTTTGAGGAAGCGATCCGGGAGTCTTCTAAGTCTGGCGCATCTGCCCCTTGGAAGATTTCCGAGGCTGTAAAGTTCTTGGACGGTCGTCTTCATATGAAGAAAGCGCAGCCCCTGGATTACCTCTGGAAACCTGTTGCTGCCAACACTATGCAAATTCCCTACTGGTTAGGCAGTCGAGTTGGCCCTAATAAGACTCAGTTTCTGTTGAAGGAGGTCAGACTGGAAGGAGAGGAAGCCGGTTTAACCTCCTCGTCGACTCTCCAACGGCTGTATGCTGTCTTTGACTGAGAGACTCTCGTCTCACCTCCTGTAGAGACCTCCTTCAACTTCCCAGGATTGTTCTTTCGCTTCTTCTGCACGACTTCCCTTTCAGGACTCTCTGAGATCTTTTGAAGTATTTGTTTGAAAAGCCTGCGGTTTTAGTATGAAGTAGCCAATTCTTGCTGCCTTTTTTCTCCTTCGTACTCTCTTCTGTCCGTTTGAACTCTTTTTAGCTGCTGGAGCAGGAGCTTCCGCAGGAGAACGGAATAGGCATCCATTAGCTCTGTCCCTTCGCACGACATCTATGAAAGCAGCAGTGGGCGAACCGGCGGTGAACAGGAAGAGGGAGGACCACCCGATCGCTAGGAAGAAGCAAGCCTATTCCCCTTTAAGGTCATTGCTCACTAGCTCCTTTGTCCCTTTCAACGCACCATCAACATTCTTCTTCGAATTTCAATCAACAAAAAGAAAGAGGAATTCTGAAGTGTCGGCAAAGGATTAGACTTTCCTTGGAGAGCTGATGGTTGTAGCAGCCTGTTGTGTCAAGAACTTACCTATTTTCCATCTGAGTCTGTAAGTTCTCCTTTGGCTAGAGTCAGCATGGCGACATCTGGCAAATCTTCTTCATTGTCAAATCTTACCTGAACCTTAGCCCCGGGAGGAGTAATGAGCTGAGAAGGGTCAAATCTTCCATATTCATTACGGTGTCAACATACTCACGAGCATTCATCCCATGGTAATCTTCGTTGAATCCCCCGTAAAATAGATTTTCGGCCAAAGATGGATGGGACTACCTGGCAAGCCTATACTATATCTTTTCAATCCTGCAAAAAGGTCTTATCTCGAGATTAGAGGTACTCCACAAGGGTATAGAAGAGTACAAGAATAATCTTTGATTCCTTGATGACTGGTATTTGGGATCCACTTACAATGATGGAGCTTCATGAGTGAAGTCTCACTTTGATGCTTATAGAAAATTACGTGAAGAGGAAGAGGCTTGCCCAATTTTTATGGCATTAAGATCAGACTTTGAACCTGAAGACGGTCTATGCTTCATCGATCACCTCTTCCTATAGTCTTGCTGGTGCTGTGAATGAACTGAACTTATGGCCGAGGAAAGGCGACTTCGTACTCATCTTTTTTCCTTTTATGCAAGAAAGCCAATAGGCGCTCGTGATCTTCCTTGATTTCAGGAATGAGTAGATACTATACCTCCTCTTGCTTTTGCTTTGCCCCTTCTTTCCAAAACCGCCCTATCTTACTAACCGCTGACACTCGTTATGTTAGCCGCATAAGTCAGTAGAGCGTATGCTAGGAAAGAAGAGAATTAGGCGAAGCTTGCTTAACGTAAGGCTTGCTGCTGCTTCCCGATTGACACCAGTTTGCGTTTTCCTCATATACATTCAATATATGGATGTACACTTCGAGTCACTTGCCCTTCTTGACCTAACCTGAAGCGCTTGTCTTACTCATCTAACTTACGAGTGAGCGGAGTGGTGTGTGAGCTGCGCGAAAGGTTGCTTGCTCCTAACAAGTTGCATAGCTCCCCCTATATAGATGTGATCGTTTGAGTCTCGATCGATGAAGCCTTTCGAAGCACTTTCTAAACGCAAGTTATATGCTTCTTTGCCTAGGATGGTCCAGAATGGGGATCTGCCCCAATCCTTTTCAAGTGGACTAACACATTGGGATCAGAAGAGAAGAGAGAAGCTATTGCTTGTCGGCTTCGGGATCACTCTCCTCCCGACAGCCAGGGCAACTCTTATATTGAATATTGCCCCGAAAATCCTTGTCGAGTGGGTTGGCTCTCTTCGACTACAAGGAAAGATGGAGAAAGAAATCCTTTCGATGACCTTCTTTCTTCCCTTTGTCTTTGCCCATCGCGTCATTAACCCTTTGGGGCTGGCTGTCTTCTCCGGAGACCGCGGAGTGGTCAAAAGTTTTCCCCAAGAGCTTCCTATGTAGTTGGAAGGGGGCTGGTGGCTAAACTTGCCTCAACTCAACGGGAAACTCCCACAACAACCAAAGTTGCTTGTAGTTTCACCGCCCCCCGTCTTTTCAACTGTGCCTTTTATATAACCCTTGGCAACGATAGGAGATCATAGGGAAAACGGGTTGAAGGACGCTTTCTCATTAGTTAGGTCTGGCACCTTTAGAGGTCGGGGAAGAGTAGTCAGGTAACCGAGGTCGATTTCTCTCCATGATTGCCAAAAAAGCCTGGGATCATCATAGGCGCTCCTATCTCTTGCAATGGACCAATAAATAGGGGATCGTACCACAAGGTGTATCATCAAAACGTTTGGGAATACTAACGATTCATCTCCCAAAAGAGTTCGATGCTATCCTCATCTAAAACATAGGCAAAGGGATTAGAATAGTTCCGTCAGAACGGTCCGGGAGTGTAAACATTTTTGGAAAGAAAAATGCCAAAAATTGGAGTCATACCCTTATGTGAGCCTTGTTGGGCATTTGGTAACCAGATCGATTAGGTACGGTCCGACGTAAGCCAAACCAAGGGATCCTGAACAGGTTGAACATTCTTGCTTTGTCACGATAAGACCATGACAAAGATCTCGCTAGTGATGCCCATTTCTTTTCTTGTATTGTTTATGTTGATTGATCCAACTCGTAACTTCGAGCTTTTAGTATGATTCTCCCGCGGAATACGATAGCGATAGAAAGTTGCGCGTAGGCGCAGGCAATGAAATTGTTCTTCGCTTATTAGGAACAAAAGAGACTCTTAAGTACGGTTCTAAGGGAAGGAATTGACCGTACCCAAAACCGACACAGGTGAACGCAAGACCGCACCCTTGTCTAACGATAACTGACCGGTGTTTAAGGAGAACGTATGCTTCGGATTGAAAAGAAGAAAAAAGCAAGAATATGGAAAAAGTGTATACTACTCGTCGTTAGCTAGCTCACTGACAAAATCCGCCCAGATCGTACGCGTTCGCCCTTGGTCTACGCGGATCAGGGGCCCAGCTAACACGTGAAGAACCTCACTTTCCGGTATACTGATCAACGAAACCCCAATGGATTCTTTCTATAGGCGGCTTGCTTGGAAGACAGGAAATCTGAACGTGCCATAAGGAAATCTGGCGCAAAGCGAAGGGATTGGATACGCAGCTCTCCATAGGAACCGCCCTGTACGAGAAATTGTTATGAACTGACAAGGTCTAACCCCCTCCTCCCCGGAACACCATCTGAAAGAGTGAAGTCAAGCTATCTCTTTACCGATTTTCATCCTTACGTTACGACAAATGGATCGGTTATATCGAGCGATGGAAGAGTGGAGGACCTCCTTGAGATGGTTTTACCACTTATAGGAATGTTCTTCAATAGCGCATCAAATGCGTGCAATAAAGCAGAGCTAGAAGGAATGAATTCTTGTCAAAAGAATGAAGCTGGAAAAATACGACAGAGCAAGAGCGTACCTAAGCGCGCACTGCAGTTTCCTGCTTTGTTTGGAGGGCTGTGGGAATGGAATAGCCATACCCATTTTCTGATTGGAACATTTTTCGCCATAGCTATGTGAAGCTATACGACTCAGCTCTATTCTCTTAAAAAAGGCTTTTCCTTCGCTATTTCCTCTCCCGCATTCGTTCTTTTCCAGAAAGATAGGGTAGTGTACCCCCCTCCCACCACTGTTTTCACCCTGCTCGATCGCCGAAAGGCCTTGGTACTTGTCTGGCGTTCACGCGTACAAAAATGCCTTCTTGCAAGAAGCATATTCATCTCGATCTGCAACTATAGAAGGATCTTGAATTGGCTGTACCCCCACCAGAAAGTGGGTAGTGCCTTTCCCACCACCAACTGTCATGCTTGATATGCGAATCTGAAATCTGAACGAAGGACTGACTCGAACAGATCACAGGCCCCTGAGCTCCAAAGGAATCAGACTTTGACTTGAATAGTGAAAGAAAGAAGTATAGCACAATGAGTGACTGCACTAGGACTATAACTACATGACTGACTACACTAATAGAAGTAGAGCGCTATGACTGACTACGCTAGTGAGGTATAGAGCGGTGACTGACTGCACTAGTGAAGTATAGAGCAGTATAGCACGGTATAAAGCCGTATAGCGCACTGACTAACTACACTACTAGAGTATAGCACGTAGACTGACTGACTACACTACTAGTTACCCATTATTCAATTCACCCAGAAGGAACCGGGGAAGGAGGGCGGTCCGATCAATTTCTATCAAATTGAGAGCATACCACGGGGGTTTACTAAGCGAAGGGCCGAATCCTGTGTTTTAAGAGGAGTAGCCACTTGGCTTTTCCGAAGGTTAACTTCCTTTGATTGAAAACCAAACCTTGGTCTCGTCCATTACCATTAGTAGCGGGAGAACGAATCCCGGTTCGGAACTAAATAATCCAGTAAAAACGGAATCAGAGGATTATCCTATTGATTTTGAACCAACCTCACCTCGCATAGATCACGCCGACCTACCCACCCCGTGTGTGTGGGTGCCCAGTTCATCTCCCCTTTTTTAAACTTCCCCGCTAAAGAACTTCTTTTACGGATTTTCCTTCTCCAAGCTTCTTATTTCCATAAGGCCTCGATCTCAGTTCAATCCTTTATTTATTGCGTTGGATCGTCGATCCATGCTGTGAAATGGTGCGCAATGATCAAAAGGTCCGTGCTGAAAATCTAATCCTTTGCACGGATTGACTACTCGTCGGGCCGGTTCCAGCCTTCCTCCTTTCTGATCGTAGGCGGACTAATGGTGAGGAAGTGGTGTCTCGCTATGGCTAGCTTGTTTGTTTCGGAGCGCGCTATAGCTTTGCTTGCTTGCTGCTCTGCTCTCTTCGCGCTATACTTTCAATCAATGTTTGCTTTCTTGCTCACTTATTGAATTTTCCATAGCATGTAAATCTTCCTACCCGCGAAGCGAAATTGATTGCTTCACTTCACGTGAAAGAGGGGTTCTTAGCCAACGGGGACCGGCCGCGCAGGCTCATTGGGCGCTGGTTCCTCAAACCGCTAGTGCACTTGAAGCGAAGCGCAAAAAGTCTCTTTGAAGGAACTATTCCAAATGTGGTGCATATTAGGTCAATCAGTTGACTTCCTTACACTTGAGTTCTAGCTTTCTGTTGGATTGCTTTGGATGCTTCCTGCTTGAAGGAAAGTAAGCACTATTCCCCCCTATCACAATAAGGCGGACTCGAAAAATCGATCTTTGAATCAAATGGCACGCAGACTCATTCTTCTATGTTCTTCCTCCCAGAAGCAAGAGGAGCATGTCTTGCAGATGAGGCTGGGGAAGTTTCCACTAAAGTTTCACTACTACACCCTCGAGAAAGTGAAATCTCTGACTTATTAAGCCGAAAGAAAGCCCCGTTCAGCGAGACTGAGAGAAAGGAGGCCATCTTCTCTATGCCAGGAGATAAAGCTCCAGGCCCTGACCTGATGGGCTGCCGACTTTATTTTACAAGGTTTTCTGGGAAGTGATCACAGGGGATGTCATTTTGGCTTTCAATTCTTTCTTTGAGCGCAAGGGTGGTTAAATTGAAGAAGAAAGGAGCTCTATCCTGGTGACCAACAGAGCAAAGGAATAAAACCACAAGCGAGATAGATTCAAGATAGATGGCTAAACAACTTAGGTGGGAAGGAAGGGGGGCGTAGCGGTAAGATCACTGTATAGTATGGCATCAGTGTTATCTCTTGCCAACTTCCGTCTCAAGCAGGGAAAGAGCTACGGATATCGATTTATGAGGAAGAATTAGTTCCTTTTTTAGCGCCGGAGCAGAGCTTCGCTTTGTCACTCTTTGAAGAGGAACTGGCGAAAGAATAGAATGATTTTAGTCTGAACGAACCAGAACCACCGAAATCAGACCTGTTGATGTGCCGTCCTCATGTAGTGGTGCCCGTGGTTGCGGTTGGATCGGCTGTACCGCCCGCATGCGTGAATCTTTGAAGTCTTTACTGTATTTACGACTCTGCTTGGGCCAGTGATCACTATGCCCTAGTTTACTCCGTCGGGAGGTTCACCATTACGAAGTATGGAAAGAGGGTCCACTGCGCATTTATCGAACAAAGCTTCTTCTCGTCACAATCGTTCAATCAAATTCCGTCAAACCCGGCTTGTTGACCAAGTAAAGCAAGGCTTGGTGATCCACGAATAAGACGAATTTCGTTCCCAAGCAAGAGAGGGACTTCCCAACCATTGATGACCTACCGGATGCTCATCATAGAGTTCAATCTAGCGAAGTGTTTTCCAAAGATCTACACCGTGGCATTAGTCCGCGCTATCATTTGCTGCTTTTCATAACTAACTGACCGGCTATTGGTCGACTTGCTAATCGGCTTGACCTCTTTTCGTGGGTAAATCCCTCTTTTTCGTCTGTCAAAGAATATCTATATTATACTTACTTGAGTTTACTGGAGTGACCGTTACTGAAAGAATGACGTAGGTGGACTAAAGAGAAGTAGTAGGAGTTCCCGTCGAAGGGCAAAGGATTCCTTTTGGGGATGAAGCCCATTACCCTTAGGGGATCCCGTTCATTACCTTTTGGATTCGTCTTCTGCCTGAAACTTAGAATCCATAGTTGCTACTAGTTGAAAGGACGACAAAGGCTCACTCCTAGCTACTAGATAGGTAAGAAGCCTGCGAAAGAAAAGACAAGTCCTCTCTAGTCAAGTTCAAGGGGGACTCTCGCTCCCTTTACTACCTGAAGCTGCTAACACTCATGCTCCTTCGCTGCGCTTGCTCCCTAGTTAGAACTCACAGAGCACACAGCGCAAACATAAGGGAAAATAGAAAAGATGTCCTAAACCTAAATAGAAGAGAAGTCAATCTATCCAGGGGAAAACCCAAGGTAAAGCAGCAAAAAATATAAAAAATAGACAGGTGGGAATAGAATAGTTAATAGGGCTTGTACTGAAACTGCCTGGACCAACATGAAAAGAAAGTGAAAGAGGGACGAAAGAGATTAGGAAGCGATTCCGAATGTACTAATACTGGCACTTAAATTGGAAGGGCTTATGACCTCGAAGCTCCAGCTTACTTCGCTTCGGGGTTTAGCTATGAACCGTAACTTCAATCGATCGGTCTCGCCTGCCAGTAATAAGCTTGACCAGGCAAATGCGGAATCATCATAGGTAAGAAGCACAACACCATGTTCCCTCTTTCCTGTCGCAACTAGTCCCCTTCTTCTGTGAGCTAGGTCTATGGCTTCTCTCGTCTCTGGAAAAGGGAAAAAAACTAGACTATATGGTAAGTCACTTCGGGCTACTTTTTTGGGATCGTGATACTCGGGCTTATGAATTGAAGGAAATGAACATTGTCCTTTCACATTGAATCCAATACTTGCGGTTTCTTTCTTTCGATGGCTTAGTCAGTCCGTTTGGAACTCTCCCCTATCTACTAAAACAATCGTAGCTGGAGCAAGAAGACGAGTAGAAAGAATAATGGGAATGCCAACCAGGCTTATCGAAGAAGATCGGAACAGGCTAAACAGGAGCATTGGATTAGGGTTTCTTATATACTTTATATCTAATGGAAAAACTCGTGTTTATGTTATAAATGAAGCAGTTACGAGTGCTTATGCCGGTTGGGGGTATAGGGACCAGTGAAGAGGAAGTTTCTTGCTTAACCACAGGAGAACTGGTTTCCGGTGGGGCGATTCATGTTATTCCGGTTACGGATGTAGTGCCACTTGATGTTTTGGGGAGTACGAAGCTCGAGTAGGGGAGAGGGAAGAACGCGGACTTCTCCGTCAAAGCACAGGGAAATACTGAATCTTTTCATACTGAGATTGGTAAACCCGACACCGCTCTTTGCTGCTGCTTATTGTCTGCTAGCTCTCTTAGCTGCTTCCTGCGTCTAGGAGGATTTTCTTACTGCTGCTCTCTTCGTCGACTGACAGCTAACCGGTACATACAACTAGTCCGTACCGCTCTTACAGCCGCTTCAAACCGATGCGAGAGCACTGCCGCTTACTTCCTCTCTGAAAGCTGCTTTTTCTTCCTGTATTTTGAGTTGGCAATCTTTGTTATCCCCTCCAATTCTTGTTAAGTATTGGTTTCCTTTTTCTTTTGAGTTCTTTCGGTCTTTGTCAGAGGGTAGGTGAGTGCCGTTTCTCCCTCCTTCACGGGTATAGTATCTAATCCTCTCTCTCCTTTCTTACTCCCGGGGTGGGCTCAGGAATTGGATTCTTTTCTGGTTACTGCATGGCATCTATGTCCTCATTGTAAATAAAAAGAGAGTTCTATCTAAGTGGCCAAGGAATCGAAGTTTAGCTATGTCTAGGTGAAAATAGATAGCTAATCGGGGGAGTTGCCCTCAGGTTCTTTTCGTTACGTCTTCTGTGAGTTAAGGAGTGCCATCGTGTCATCCTCAGCAAGGAAGGGTCCTCTTGGAAATGTACCCTGCTCCTTCTACGGCTGCTAGTATCCTTGTTCTTCTACTCGCAGGCAGGGCTGCTCTTGCTATTGTTGCTAGGGTCCTCTTCTCCTATTGGTTGCTAGTCCCGGGCTTATAGGACAAAGTGTAAAGAGAAGAGTTAGAGTTCTTCCTCTTTCTCCTCTATGAGGAATGAAGTGAGCCGGCTTCGGCCTTCCTCATTTCAGTTCAACTGCCACCGTTGGATACATGTGTTTTCTAACATGGCTTCCTGATCAGAGCGAGGGAAAGGCGCTACTGCCCAGTTCTTTTTGCATTCTTTCAGCCCCTGTTAAGATAAGAGGATTGTAGCGAGCGTAGCCCTATTAATAAGCGTTAGTGAGCGCAACGTTTCACTCCCATTTTAAGGGCTAGGTCCTCAGATCCGTAGATTATAGAGGTGTTTACTCTTACCATTAGTTGAAATCCCGCTATTAGTTATTAGTTGGTATCCCCCGAAGCAGGTATTTGGCAGGTGAGGGCAACCAGGCAACCCTCAGTTACTAGCTGTGGATAGGAATAGGATCCGGGTACAAAGATGATGGAGGTCCTTCTTCCACCTCTGGATCCAGACAAGTCGCAAGCCTTTGGCACTGATGTAGGGCGAGCGGCCGCAACAAGGAAAGAGATAGATAGATAATTCACGCTTGTACTTCGTTATTTCCTGCGGATTTATCGTCTCGTTACTTCTCTCTGATCGTGATTTCCCACGTGCCGTACCATACCGCTCAGGAAAACAAAGAAGAACCAGGCTAGGCTACTCCTGTTCCCCTTTCTGAATCAACTTGTCCTTGCGCTTAAAACTTGCGAGCGAGTGTCGATCGCTCCTTTGCCTGGGCAAGATCTGACGACTCCTGCCCAAAAATAGATTGGCGGGTTACGAATTCAGATTTGCTACTGCCAAAGAGGCCAGGAACGAGCTTCCGCTTTATCTAAAGAGAAAACCTATTCCTTTCTCTCTTCCTGATCAGCGGATTCAGAGTGATCAGGTGAAGCCCCCCTTCTCTTCTCGTTGGCACGGATGAATCAGTTACATCTTGTTCCTACTACTACCGAGTAGAGGACATTTCATTCACAGACCTTGATCTTTAAGGTGAAAGTGGGCCTTAGCTGCAAGTTAATCAAAAGGGCCTGATTTACCCGTTCTCGTTGGATGACCGGCCCATTCTTAGACTTGGTGAACTCCTGTCGCGATGAATTAAACTCCGTTCCATGCCCCGCTGCTTGTCAATCACATCGGAAAGTCGTTGGGTCGGCGGAGACCTCTTTCGGCAAAGAATTATACAACAAAGCCCGATTCGAATCATTATGCTCATAGGGGAAGCTCCAATAGAAAACAGCACTACTGCTAGTAAGATAGCGATCCAGGCAAGCGCCAAAAAAGGGGGCACAAGCAAGCACAAGAATAAAAGCAGGCAAGGGCGTGTGAAGGTTGAAAAAAAAAAGTGAAAGGGGCATAGAGCACAGCTTCGATTCATTTATGTGATTATTGAATCCCAACTTAACGAACAAAGGGAGGAAGTCGATCTTGTTGGTACGGTACCATTGACTAAACTAAACACCGAAAGAATATCGATTTCAAACAGCAAATCAATGCAATAAAGTGAGTTCAGGATTGATAATAGAGTGAATAGAAAGAGAAAAAACACATGGTTACGCTTTCGAAGCTAGCTAGCTTAAGTTAAGCCGTTGCGCGCAAGGGCGCTAAGAGCATCACTGCATTCATTAAGACAGATTGAAAGTCTGTAGTTGACAAGAAAAATAGGCAATGAAAGGTATTCAAGTTACGTTGTCAGTCTACGGTATCGAAGCTTCGGCTTAGTCACAATCAACCTTCCCTCTTGTTTCAGAGGGAATGTTAGGAGTTCCCCTTATGTGAGGAGTGAGTCACGAGTGAGGAAAGCTCTATCAAAGGTATAAGAGTGGACTTCTAACTAGTAGCTAGTCTGAGGTAAACGACTGAACGATTGGTAATTGAGTTCAGGACTGGTAATTGAATCATAGACTAAGCATTGTGAAGAGCTCAACTTATTATAATGAATGCAATGATTCTGGGCAATTTCCGAACTCTAATGAGGAACGGAGAATCACCCATTAAAGCTGTGGAAGTAGGGATTTAAGCATTCATTAAAGCAAAGTAAACGATACACGTTGATTGCGCGGATAAGCTTTCTTTCCTTCTAACGAAGGCAAGCCGTTAGTCAAGAGGTTAGTTACCAGTTCTTCGTTCATAGGTACTCCCTTGCTCCACCTTTTCGGCCTAGTAACTCTCTCGCCTTATAGCTAGGAGTGTTCAATAAGAGTTGTGAGTGTGAGTGACTCTAAAAAGAGAACAAGCTGTCAAGAGTGAAGTCAACAGAGTCGGTATCAACACCTAAAGTCGGCAATCACTCTCTGTCCAAAGTTAGGAGTTCCGTTACTAGTCATCGACTCTTTGAGTCGGGAAGGACAGTGTAACCATCCCTCGTTAAGAGGGAAACTGCTTCTAATGCTATTTAACTGGGCAATTTCATTACTTTAATTCAGCGGTAAAATCTATCTTAAAGCGGAAAGACAGATCGCTTCGCTTAAGCTCGGGCAAGGTAAGCAAGAGCGCGCGCTAAAGACGAATAGCCAAGCAAAGGGAGGTAGGGAAGGAACAGATTCGATACTAAAGAGCAATAGGGCACTCCTAAGCGAAGAAGGCAGTGAGCTCGGTTCAGGAACTTGCCTGCATGAATGAATCTTTCGAGAAAGCACGGTGCTTTGTAAACCGTCTAACAAGTGTCTTGTGAAGTTAGCGACTATAGTTTCGTTTTCGGGATTGGATTACTTCCCTGCGTTAGAGGGAGTTATGAGTGAGTAGCTACTATGGTAAAAGCCCCATATGCTATCAGATTCATAGAGTCTTTATTGCAGGAAAGTGGAATAGGTATATATGTGGATTTGTAATTGGGAGTTCCTCTTTCAAGACAAGACAGAGTGCAGTTAGCGACTCAGTCCACAGATTCGGCTTAGTAACAGATTAACAGAGTCGGGTTAGCAGTCCTCGCTCCACAGATTCGGCTTAGTTCAAATATCCCTAGTTTGATAGCGGAGTTAAGTGGAGAAGTAACTAGGAGAATCAAGACAAGCAATACAGGAAGGAAGAGGTTAGGGGGTTTTTTAACGAAGGGTAAGCTTAAACTATTAGAGACTTTAGAAGTGCACTGAAGGCAATAAAGTCAGGAATAGAGGTTACGGTTGAACGCTAAGCTTCAACTCATTTTTTCGTTGTAGTCACCAATTGTGAAAGAGGAAAACCACTTCTTTGTGGTATCAATTGAAATTTGATCGTATATAGGGGATAATCAGTAAATAACACAATTTCACTAATGAAATGGATCGACCCGTTCAGTATAATTCCGAAGAAAGATACGCTTAACTATAAGCCAAATCTGAAGCCGGTAGCAGTGCAATACTTGATCTTAGTTCTTTTCCTCAAAGTAGGGAGCTAAAAGTCTTCTTTCTCTTTATCTCGGTACTTTTGGTACTCAATACTCTAGTTCTCGCCCGAGAGAGAGTATCTGACTTGTTTTCCTCAGTTTAAGTTTAGGGTAGGTAGTTACTACGTCCTGTAAGAAGTTTAGAGAGGCTGCTTTCTCGGCTTCGCCTCCTATGGTTGGTCGCGTGATCCAATTATTGTTCTCGTTTGCCACCCCAGGTACGAATCGGCTGTGGGTCCTGTTTCCTTAGTGCCAAAAGCTTAGTAAGAGGAAGAGGGGGTCTTCTGGTAGCGGGAAGGCAGTGAAGTAAGCGGATATGGAGTACTCGAGGGACAGGCCCTGAAGCGAAGGACGGGAACGAGCGGGATCTCAGACGAACAGGAAAGAGAGAGTCAACGCCGGTAGAGGAGAGGACTAGCCTAGGCTCTTCAAGACCTTACTCGGCTCGAGGAAGAGGAATAGATAGGTACACGAGGTGAGCGGAAATCTATTATTCTACATTTTCCCAAACAAGCAAGGGCTTTCGCGCAGTAGTTTGATTGCTGGTAAGCAACAAAGTTTGTGCCAGGTAGAAGAATTGGAGACAACATTCTGCTAGCCCAGGAGCTTTTGAGGAACTATCACAGGAACTCTGGCTCTCCCCGCTGTGCTCTTAAGGTTGACTTTCAGAAAGCCTATGACACAGTTAGATGGGATTTTTTTATTGCTACTTTGCGTACTCTTGGCTTTCCTGGGATCATGCTGCAGTGGATCAGGGAGTGTATTTCTACAACCA